GCTAGCGTAGCTTAACACAAAGCATAACACTGAAGATGTTAAGACGGGTCCTAAGAAACTCCGCGTGCATAAAGGCATGGTCCCGACCTTATTATCAGCTTTAACCCAACTTACACATGCAAGTCTCCGCAGCCCCGTGAGTAAGCCCTCAGTCCCCCCCCCTGGGGACAAGGAGCGGGCATCAGGCACAAATTTTTAGCCCAAGACGCCTGGCCAAGCCACACCCCCAAGGGAATCCAGCAGTGATAAACATTAAGCCATAAGTGAAAACTTGACTCAGTCAGGGCTAAGAGGGCCGGTAAAACTCGTGCCAGCCACCGCGGTTAAACGAGAGGCCCAAGTTGATAACATTACGGCGTAAAGGGTGGTTATGGAAAGCAACAAAATAAAGCCAAATGGCCCTTTGGCCGTCATACGCTTCTAGGTGTCCGAAGCCCAATCACACGAAAGTAGCTTTAATAAAGCCCATCTGACCCCACGAAAGCTGAGAAACAAACTGGGATTAGATACCCCACTATGCTCAGCCATAAACCCAGACATCCAACTACAATAAGACGTTCGCCCGGGTACTACGAGCATCAGCTTGAAACCCAAAGGACCTGACGGTGCCTTAGACCCCCCTAGAGGAGCCTGTTCTAGAACCGATAACCCCCGTTAAACCTCACCAATTCTAGCCATCCCAGCCTATATACCGCCGTCGTCAGCTTACCCTGTGAAGGGTATAAAAGTAAGCAAAATGGGCACAACCCAGAACGTCAGGTCGAGGTGTAGCGTACGAATTGGAAAGAAATGGGCTACATTTTCTATTATAGAATACTACGAACATGCAACATGAAATAGTGCTTGAAGGAGGATTTAGTAGTAAAAAGGAAGCAGAGTGTCCTTTTGAACCCGGCTCTGAGGCGCGTACACACCGCCCGTCACTCTCCCCTGTCAAAACGCAGTAAAAATTCCTAATGCCAAAGCACTGACAAGGGGAGGCAAGTCGTAACATGGTAAGTGTACCGGAAGGTGCACTTGGATTAAACCCAGGGCGTGGCTGAGTTAGTTAAGCATCTCACTTACACCGAGAAGACATCCATGCAAATTGGATCACCCTGAGCCAAACAGCTAGCTTAACAATTAACATAACACAACAATATTAATAATAAAACATGACCAAACACTATTAACTAAACCATTCTTTTACCTTAGTACGGGAGACAGAAAAGGTTCTACCAAAGCAATAGAAAAAGTACCGCAAGGGAAAGCTGAAAGAGAAATGAAATAATTTATATAAGCATTAAAAAACAAAGACTAAACCTTGTACCTTTTGCATCATGATTTAGCCAGCACACTCAAGCAAAGGGCCCTTTAGTTTGAAACCCCGAAACCAGGTGAGCTACCCCGAGACAGCCTATTTAAATTTAGGGCTAACCCGTCTCTGTGGCAAAAGAGTGGGAAGAGCTCCGGGTAGAAGTGACAGACCTACCGAACCTGGTGATAGCTGGTTGCCTGAGAAGTGGATAAAAGTTCAGCCTCATACACCCCTAGTCAAAAAAGTATAACATTAAGACACCAGAGAAACACATGAGAGTTAGTTAAAGGGGGTACAGCCCCTCTAACAAAGGATACAACCTTATCAGGAGAATAAAGATCAAAATATATAAAATATACTGTTTTAGTGGGCCTAAAAGCAGCCACCTAAACAGAAAGCGTTAAAGCTCAAACAGAACATAATTTATTATACCGATAATAAATCTTACTTCCCTAAAAATATCAGGCTAATCCATGCGCCCATGGAAGAAACTATGCTAAAATGAGTAACAAGAAGACCTACTCTTCTCCGAGCACAGGTGTAAACCAGATCGGACCTACCACTGGAAATTAACGAACCCAACCCAAGAGGGTGTTGTGAATAACAAAAAAAACAAGAAAAACCCACAATCAATAAATCGTTAACCCCACACTGGAGTGCTATTATTAAAGGAAAGACTAAAAGAAAGGGAAGGAACTCGGCAAACACAAGCCTCGCCTGTTTACCAAAAACATCGCCTCCTGCAACCAAACTGAGTATAGGAGGTCCAGCCTGCCCAGTGACTACGGGTTCAACGGCCGCGGTATTTTGACCGTGCAAAGGTAGCGCAATCACTTGTCTTTTAAATAGAGACCTGTATGAATGGCTAAACGAGGGCTTAACTGTCTCCCCCTTCCAGTCAGTGAAATTGATCTATCCGTGCAGAAGCGGGTATAGGCCTACAAGACGAGAAGACCCTTTGGAGCTTAAGGTGCAAGATTCAACCATGTAAAACAACTCAATAAAAAGAAAAAACTTAATGGAGCGTGAAACTTTACCTTCGGTTGGGGCGACCACGGAGGAAAAACCAGCCTCCGAGTGGAATGGGTTAAACACCTAAAACCAAGAGAAACATCTCTAAGCCACAGAACATCTGACCAAAAAGGATCCGGCTAATAAGACCGATCAACGAACCAAGTTACCCTAGGGATAACAGCGCAATCCTCTCCCAGAGTCCATATCGACGAGGGGGTTTACGACCTCGATGTTGGATCAGGACATCCTAATGGTGCAGCCGCTATTAAGGGTTCGTTTGTTCAACGATTAAAGTCCTACGTGATCTGAGTTCAGACCGGAGCAATCCAGGTCAGTTTCTATCTGTAATGCTATTTTTCCTAGTACGAAAGGATCGGAAAAGAGGGGCCCATACTTAAAGCACGCCCCGCCCCTAATTAATGAAAACAAATAAATTAAATAAAGGGAGAGCCAAAATTCCAACCAACCAAAATAAGGACATACTGGGGTGGCAGAGCATGGTAAATTGCGAAAGGCCTAAGCCCTTTTAAGCAGAGGTTCAAATCCTCTCCCCAGTTTATGTTAAACACTTTAATAAATCACCTAATTAACCCCCTAGCCTACATCGTGTCTGTTCTATTAGCAGTAGCCTTCCTGACCCTTATTGAACGAAAAGTTCTAGGCTACATACAACTACGAAAAGGGCCAAATGTAGTTGGACCATATGGCCTACTTCAACCCATCGCAGACGGAGTAAAACTATTTATTAAAGAGCCCGTTCGTCCTTCCACATCCTCTCCGTTTCTATTTTTAGCCGCTCCTATTCTTGCGTTGACCCTAGCTTTAACGCTATGAGCACCCATACCCTTACCCCACCCCGTAATTGACCTCAACCTAGGGGTTTTATTTATCCTAGCCTTATCAAGCCTTGCAGTCTACTCTATTCTCGGCTCCGGCTGAGCATCAAACTCAAAATATGCTCTAATCGGGGCCCTACGAGCAGTAGCACAAACAATTTCATACGAAGTAAGCCTCGGACTAATTCTTCTATCAGTAATTATTTTTTCAGGGGGGTATACCCTGCAAACATTCAGCGTCACCCAGGAAAGCATCTGATTATTGGCCCCTGCTTGACCATTAGCAGCAATATGATATATTTCAACCCTAGCAGAAACAAACCGAGCACCATTTGACCTAACAGAGGGAGAATCAGAGCTTGTATCAGGGTTTAACGTAGAATATGCAGGAGGGCCTTTTGCTCTATTCTTCTTGGCCGAATACGCAAACATTTTACTAATAAATACTCTGTCTGCCGTATTATTTATAGGGACCTCCCATTTTCTAAATATGCCCGAATTAACAACAATTAGCCTCATAACTAAAGCCGCCCTCTTATCCATTATATTCTTATGAGTGCGGGCTTCATACCCTCGATTTCGATATGACCAATTAATACACCTAATGTGAAAAAACTTCCTTCCCCTAACACTAGCCCTAGTATTATGGCACGTCGCCCTTCCAATCGCAATAGCAGGCTTGCCCCCACAACTATAATTCAGGAACTGTGCCCGAATGCCCAGGGACCACTTTGATAGAGTGGCTTACAGGGGCTAAATTCCCCTCAGTTCTTAGAAAGAAGGGGGTCGAACCCATGCCCAAGAGATCAAAACTCTTAGTGCTTCCTCTACACCACTTTCTAGATGAGGTCAGCTAATTAAGCTTTCGGGCCCATACCCCGAACATGACGGTTAAAGTCCCTCCTTCATCAATGAACCCCTACGTACTTATAATTCTCCTCTCCAGCCTAGGACTAGGAACCACCTTAACCTTTGCCAGCTCCCACTGATTACTTGCTTGAATAGGACTAGAAATTAACACACTAGCAATTATTCCACTTATAGCACAACACCACCACCCTCGTGCAGTAGAAGCCACTACAAAATACTTCCTCACACAAGCCACTGCTGCAGCAATAATTATGTTCGCAAGTACAACAAATGCCTGAATCACAGGAGAGTGGGATATAAACAATATATCAAGCTCCCTCGCCAACACCATAATTATTATCGCCTTAGCACTAAAAATTGGACTAGCCCCAATACACTTCTGAATACCAGAGGTTCTACAGGGCCTAGACCTCCTTACAGGACTAATTCTGTCAACTTGGCAAAAACTTGCCCCATTCGCCCTAATTATCCAAACAGCCCACGCTGTAGACCCAATACTATTAACAGCCTTAGGAATCACATCCACCCTAATCGGAGGGTGAGGCGGCTTAAACCAAACACAACTACGAAAAATCCTGGCCTACTCCTCAATCGCACACATGGGCTGAATAATTATTATTTTACAGTACACCCCTCAACTCACCCTACTTGCACTAGCTACGTACATCTTCATAACATCCGCAGCCTTCCTAGTTCTAAAAACATCGTCCGCCACAAAAATTAATACCCTGGCAACAGTATGATCAAAAAGTCCAATCTTGACGGCTACCACCGCCCTCGTGCTATTATCACTAGGAGGCCTCCCCCCTCTAACAGGGTTTATACCAAAATGATTAATTCTACAAGAACTAACAAAACAAAATCTCCCCATCACCGCCACAATTATAGCCCTAGCCGCCCTACTAAGCTTGTATTTTTATCTCCGCCTATGCTATGCAATGACCCTAACAATTTCACCCAATATAATTAATTCAACAACCCCCTGACGAACTCAAACAACCCAAACCTCCTTACCATTAGCATTGTCTACCACAATTGCATTAGGACTCCTCCCAATAACCCCAGCAATTCTTATGTTAACCACCTAAAACAGGGATTTAGGATAACACCAGACCAAGAGCCTTCAAAGCCCTAAGTAGAAGTGAAAATCTTCTAATCCCTGATAAGACCTACAAGAGTCTATCTTGCATTTTATGATTGCAAATCAAATGTTTTTGTTAAACTAAGGCCTTACTAGATGGGAAGGCCTCGATCCTACAAACTCTTAGTTAACAGCTAAGCGCCCAAGCCAGCGAGCATCCATCTACTTTTCCCGCCGTTAGCCTAGAAAGGCGGGAAAAGCCCCGGCAGACTATTAATCTACGTCTCTGGATTTGCAATCCAACATGTATCTTCACCACAGGGCTATGATAAGGAGAGGACTTAAACCTCTGTCTTCGGGGCTACAACCCGCCGCCTGAGCACTCGGCTACCCTACCTGTGGCAATTACGCGCTGATTCTTTTCTACAAACCACAAAGACATTGGTACCCTTTATCTTGTATTTGGTGCCTGAGCTGGGATAGTGGGGACCGCTTTAAGCCTTCTTATTCGAGCCGAACTAAGCCAACCCGGGTCGCTTCTAGGCGATGATCAAATTTATAATGTTATCGTTACCGCCCATGCGTTTGTTATAATTTTCTTTATAGTAATACCAATTCTTATTGGGGGCTTTGGGAACTGACTTGTGCCACTAATAATTGGGGCACCTGACATAGCATTTCCACGAATAAATAACATAAGTTTCTGGCTTCTCCCTCCCTCTTTCCTCTTATTACTAGCTTCTTCTGGTGTCGAGGCCGGAGCCGGGACGGGTTGAACAGTATACCCCCCACTTGCAGGCAATCTTGCCCATGCAGGTGCATCAGTAGACCTGACGATCTTTTCTCTTCATTTGGCAGGTGTCTCATCAATTCTAGGGGCAATTAACTTTATTACCACAACTATTAACATAAAACCCCCAGCCATTTCTCAATATCAGACACCCCTCTTTGTCTGGTCTGTACTTGTAACAGCCGTACTTCTTCTCCTGTCTCTACCAGTCCTGGCTGCCGGAATCACAATACTCCTAACTGATCGAAATCTCAATACCACTTTCTTCGACCCAGCGGGAGGAGGAGATCCAATTTTATACCAGCATCTTTTCTGATTCTTTGGACATCCAGAGGTCTATATTCTTATTTTACCAGGATTTGGTATTATTTCACACGTTGTAGCCTATTATTCAGGCAAAAAAGAACCATTCGGTTACATAGGAATGGTTTGGGCCATAATAGCCATTGGTCTTCTAGGGTTTATTGTGTGGGCCCATCACATGTTTACTGTTGGAATAGACGTAGACACTCGTGCATACTTTACATCTGCAACAATAATTATTGCCATCCCAACAGGCGTGAAAGTATTTAGTTGATTGGCCACACTTCATGGAGGATCTATTAAATGAGAAACCCCCATACTGTGAGCCCTGGGCTTTATCTTCCTTTTCACAGTAGGCGGACTAACAGGAATCGTCCTAGCCAACTCCTCACTTGACATTGTTCTCCATGATACCTACTACGTAGTTGCACACTTCCACTATGTGCTATCGATGGGTGCCGTATTCGCAATTATAGCAGCCTTTGTACACTGATTTCCTTTATTCACAGGGTACACTTTAAATAATACCTGAACAAAAATCCACTTTGGGGTAATATTTATTGGTGTAAACCTCACATTCTTCCCACAACATTTCCTAGGCTTAGCGGGAATACCACGACGGTATTCTGATTACCCAGATGCCTATGCCCTATGAAACACAGTATCATCCATCGGATCCCTCGTCTCGCTGGTGGCAGTAATTATGTTTCTATTTATCCTTTGAGAAGCCTTCGCCGCTAAACGAGAAGTATCCTCAGTAGAACTAACTATAACAAACGTAGAATGACTTCATGGCTGCCCCCCGCCGTATCACACATTCGAGGAGCCGGCATTTGTTCGAGTTCAATCAAACTAACGAGAAAGGGAGGAATTGAACCCCCATATACTGGTTTCAAGCCAGTCACATAACCACTCTGTCACTTTCTTCTAAAGACATTAGTAAAATACGTAAATTACATCACTTTGTCAAGGTGAAATCACAGGTTAGACCCCTGTATGTCTTAAATCTTAAAAATTAATGGCACATCCCACACAATTAGGATTCCAAGACGCGGCATCACCCGTTATAGAAGAACTTCTTCACTTTCACGACCATGCCTTAGTAATTGTATTTTTAATTAGCACCTTAGTACTTTATATTATCATTGCAATGGTCTCAACCAAACTCACCAACAAATATATTCTAGACTCACAAGTGATCGAAATTGTATGAACTATTTTGCCAGCTGTTATTTTAGTCTTAATTGCTTTACCATCCCTCCGAATTTTATATCTTATAGACGAAATCAACGACCCCCATTTAACAATTAAAGCCATAGGACATCAATGATATTGAAGCTACGAATACACAGACTATGAAGATTTAGGCTTTGATTCCTACATAGTTCCCACCCAAGACCTTACGCCTGGCCAATTCCGGCTTCTAGAAACAGACCATCGAATAGTAGTTCCCATAGAATCGCCCGTACGAGTCCTGGTGTCTGCGGAAGATGTCCTACACTCCTGAGCCGTCCCATCTCTGGGCGTAAAAATAGACGCAGTTCCAGGCCGACTAAACCAAACCGCCTTTATTGCCTCCCGCCCAGGTGTATTTTATGGACAGTGTTCTGAAATTTGCGGGGCTAATCACAGTTTTATGCCCATTGTAGTTGAAGCAGTTCCACTAGAGCACTTCGAGGGCTGATCATCCCTAATGCTAGAAGACGCCTCACTAGAAAGCTAATTATTGGACAAAGCGTTGGCCTTTTAAGCCAAAGTTTGGTGCCTGCCGACCACCTCTAGTGAAATGCCCCAATTAAATCCCACCCCCTGATTTGCAATCCTAGTATTTTCATGAATTATCTTCCTCACCATTATTCCAACTAAAATCTTAAATCACACCTCACCAAATGAACCAACCCCAATAAGTGAAGAAAAACACAAAACTGGGTCCTGAGACTGACCATGATAGCAAGCTTCTTCGATCAATTCGCAAGCCCGTCTTTCCTGGGGGTTCCGCTTATTGCCATCGCAATCGCACTGCCCTGAATTATATTTCCAACCCCTCCCTCACGATGAATCAACAACCGCCTTATTACTGTCCAAACATGATTTATTAACCGGTTTACAAACCAACTAATAATACCCCTTAATGTCGGGGGACACAAATGAGCCCTTTTATTAGCCTCTTTAATGGTGTTCCTTATTACTATTAATATACTAGGCCTTCTTCCATATACTTTCACCCCTACAACACAACTATCCCTAAATATAGGATTCGCCGTGCCACTATGGCTCGCCACCGTAATCATTGGAATGCGAAATCAACCAACAGTTGCCCTTGGACACCTCCTCCCAGAAGGAACACCTATCCCTTTAATCCCCGTATTAATTATTATTGAAACAATTAGCCTATTTATTCGACCCCTAGCCCTAGGGGTTCGACTTACCGCCAATTTAACTGCAGGCCACTTATTAATTCAACTTATCGCCACAGCCGTTTTTGTTTTATTACCTATGATGCCAACGGTGGCAATTCTCACCGCCGCCGTTCTTTTTCTCCTTACTCTTTTAGAGGTTGCCGTAGCAATAATTCAAGCCTATGTGTTCGTATTACTCCTAAGCCTTTATCTACAAGAAAACGTCTAATGGCCCACCAAGCACATGCATATCACATGGTTGATCCAAGCCCATGACCCCTAACCGGAGCCGTCGGTGCTCTATTAATAACCTCCGGCCTAGCAATCTGGTTTCACTTCCACTCAACTACACTAATAACCCTAGGAATAATTCTTTTGCTTCTTACAATATTCCAATGATGACGTGACATTATCCGAGAGGGGACCTTTCAAGGCCACCACACGCCCCCCGTACAAAAGGGGTTACGATATGGAATAATTCTATTTATTACTTCAGAAGTATTCTTCTTTCTAGGGTTCTTCTGGGCCTTCTATCACTCAAGTTTAGCTCCAACACCCGAACTAGGAGGGTGCTGACCTCCAACAGGAATTACTACACTAGACCCCTTTGAAGTTCCCCTTCTCAACACAGCTGTATTATTAGCATCCGGTGTAACAGTCACCTGGGCCCACCATAGTATTATAGAAGGTGAGCGAAAGCAGGCTATTCAGTCCCTCGCACTTACAATCCTATTAGGGATATATTTTACTGCCCTTCAAGCCATAGAATACTATGAAGCACCCTTTACAATTGCTGATGGGGTATATGGCTCCACATTCTTTGTGGCCACAGGATTTCACGGGCTACACGTCATCATCGGATCAAGTTTCCTGGCCGTGTGCCTTCTCCGTCAAATCCAATATCATTTTACCTCCGAACACCATTTTGGCTTTGAAGCCGCCGCCTGATACTGACATTTTGTTGACGTAGTCTGACTATTCCTTTACGTATCCATCTACTGATGAGGCTCATATCTTTCTAGTATTAAAGTTAGTACAAGTGACTTCCAATCATTTAGTCTTGGTTAAACCCCAAGGAAAGATAATGAACCTAATTACAACTATTCTCACTATCACAGTGGCTCTATCTTCTGTCTTAGCAGTCGTATCCTTCTGACTACCCCAAATAAACCCAGATGCAGAAAAGCTATCCCCTTACGAATGCGGGTTTGATCCCTTAGGGTCTGCCCGTCTGCCTTTTTCTCTGCGATTTTTTCTAGTAGCAATTTTATTCCTTTTATTTGACCTAGAAATTGCCCTCCTTCTCCCCCTACCATGAGGAGATCAACTTCAAAACCCCACCGGAACATTCTTTTGAGCCACTACAGTCCTAATTTTATTAACCCTTGGCTTAATTTACGAGTGAACCCAAGGCGGCCTAGAATGAGCAGAATAGGAAGTTAGTCCAAAAAAGACCTCTGATTTCGGCTCAGAAGATCATGGTTCAAGTCCATGACTCCCTTATGACACCAGTACATTTTAGCTTTAGCTCTGCATTCATTCTAGGACTAATAGGACTAGCATTCCACCGCACACACTTACTCTCCGCACTACTATGCTTAGAGGGCATAATATTATCCCTTTTCATTGCATTAGCTCTATGAGCACTACAGTTTGAATCAACAAGTTTTTCCGCCGCCCCCATGCTGTTATTAGCCTTTTCTGCTTGTGGAGCAAGCACTGGCCTTGCACTTCTAGTAGCCACAGCTCGGACCCACGGGACTGACCGCCTACAAAATCTTAATCTACTGCAATGTTAAAAGTTTTACTTCCCACTATCATATTATTCCCAGCAATCTGATTGACAAGCCCTAAATGATTATGAACAACTACAACAGCCCATAGCCTAGTAATTGCCTTTATCAGCCTTACATGATTAAAATGAACATCAGAAACTGGGTGAACCACATCCAACTCATATCTCGCCACTGATCCCCTCTCAACCCCTCTTTTAGTACTAACTTGTTGGCTCCTCCCACTAATAATCCTAGCCAGTCAAAACCACATTAACCCGGAACCAATCACCCGACAACGTCTATATATTACACTACTTACCTCTTTACAAACTTTTCTAATTATAGCCTTCGGCGCTACAGAAATCATTATATTTTACATTATATTTGAAGCTACACTAATTCCAACATTAATTATTATTACCCGCTGGGGGAACCAAACCGAACGCCTCAATGCGGGAACCTACTTCTTGTTTTATACCCTGGCAGGATCATTACCCCTATTAGTTGCCCTGCTTCTTCTACAACAGTCCACGGGAACATTATCAATACTAGTAATCCAATATTCCCAGCCACTACTATTGAACGCATGAGGACATAAAATCTGATGAGCCGGCTGCTTAATCGCATTTCTGGTAAAGATACCACTTTACGGGGTGCACCTGTGATTACCAAAAGCACACGTTGAGGCCCCTGTCGCAGGCTCCATAGTACTAGCAGCCGTACTACTAAAGCTCGGAGGATACGGAATAATACGGATAATAATTATACTAGATCCCCTATCCAAAGAACTGGTTTATCCATTCATCATTTTGGCACTATGAGGCATTATCATAACAGGGTCAATCTGCCTACGACAAACAGATCTCAAATCCTTAATTGCTTATTCATCTGTAAGCCACATGGGGCTTGTGGCAGGAGGCATTTTGATTCAAACCCCTTGAGGATTCTCAGGGGCCATTATTTTAATAATTGCCCACGGACTAGTATCCTCAATACTGTTCTGCCTGGCTAACACAGCTTATGAACGAACGCATAGCCGAACCATAATTTTAGCCCGAGGATTACAAATAATCTTCCCTCTGACAGCAGTTTGATGATTCATTGCCAATTTAGCCAATCTAGCACTACCACCGCTACCTAACCTTATAGGAGAACTTATAATTATCACAACACTATTTAACTGATCCCCCTGAACAATTGCACTTACAGGAGCAGGAACTTTAATTACTGCAGGTTACTCCTTATATATGTTTCTAATATCTCAACGAGGCCCAACCCCCGCCCATATTATAAAACTGTCCCCCTTTCACACCCGAGAACACCTTCTAATAGTCCTTCATCTAATTCCAGTACTACTGCTTGTAACAAAACCAGAACTCATATGGGGCTGGTGTTATTAGTAAGTATAGTTTAACTAAAACATTAGATTGTGATTCTAAAAACGGGAGTTAAAAACCCCTTACTCACCAAGGAAGGATAGAAATCAATAAGTACTGCTAATCCTTATGCTCCGTAGTTAAAGCCCACGGCTTCCTTACGCTTCTGAAGGATAACAGCTCATCCATTGGTCTTAGGAACCAAAAACTCTTGGTGCAAATCCAAGTGGAAGCTATGAATCCAACAACCTTGATTATATCATCTTCACTAATCCTCGTTATTACAATCCTTGTAATCCCACTACTTATAACATTGAGCCCAAAACCCAAAAATCCAGAATGAGCAAACACCTATGTTAAAACCGCCGTCAGCACCTCATTCTTTATTAGTCTAGTGCCACTAATAATCTTTCTAGACCAAGGGGTCGAAAGCATTACTACGAACTGACATTGAATAAATACGCACATATTTGATACTAATATTAGCTTTAAGTTCGACCATTACTCTCTTATTTTCACCCCTATCGCCCTCTACGTCACTTGATCAATTCTAGAGTTCGCATTGTGATATATACACTCTGACCCAAACATGAACCGATTCTTCAAATACCTGCTATTATTCCTAGTGGCTATAATTACCCTAGTTACAGCCAACAACATATTTCAGCTATTTATTGGTTGAGAAGGCGTTGGAATTATATCTTCTTTACTAATCGGATGGTGGTACGGGCGAGCGGACGCTAACACAGCAGCCCTTCAGGCCGTGATCTACAACCGAGTGGGGGATATCGGATTAATTCTTAGTATGGCCTGATTTGCAATAAATCTAAACTCCTGAGAAATCCAACAAATTTTCTTCCTATCAAAGAACTTTGATATAACAATCCCCCTAATTGGGCTTATTCTCGCAGCAACAGGAAAATCGGCCCAATTTGGCCTACATCCTTGACTTCCTTCTGCCATGGAGGGCCCCACACCAGTATCTGCCCTACTTCACTCCAGCACCATGGTCGTCGCAGGCATTTTCCTGTTAATTCGATTACATCCCCTTATAGAAAATAATAAATTGGCATTAACAATTTGCCTCTGCTTGGGAGCACTTACCACACTATTTACAGCCACCTGTGCCCTCACCCAAAATGATATCAAAAAAATTGTCGCCTTCTCAACATCCAGTCAACTAGGCCTAATAATGGTTACAATTGGATTAAATCAACCGCAACTAGCATTTCTGCATATCTGCACACACGCTTTCTTTAAAGCAATATTATTTTTATGCTCTGGGTCAATCATCCATAGCCTGAATGACGAACAAGATATCCGAAAAATAGGGGGCCTTCACAACCTTATACCAGCCACCTCAACCTACCTTACAATTGGTAGCCTAGCATTAACAGGCACTCCCTTCCTTGCCGGGTTTTTTTCAAAAGATGCCATCATCGAAGCCCTAAACACCTCTTACCTAAACGCCTGAGCCCTAATCCTTACACTAATTGCCACATCCTTCACTGCAGTTTATAGCTTCCGGGTAATATTCTTCGTAACCATAGGATCCCCTCGATTTCTGCCACTCTCTCCAATCAATGAAAATAACCCCTCAGTAATTAACCCAATCAAACGACTCGCCTGAGGAAGCATCATTGCAGGACTCATTATTACATCCAACTTTCTGCCTTCAAAAATCCCCACCATAACAATACCCGCATCTCTCAAACTAGCAGCACTTATAGTAACCATTCTTGGACTTATAGTGGCAATAGAACTTACAGCCCTAACTAATAAACAAATTAAAATCACCCCTACAATACCTCTTCACCACTTCTCTAATATGTTAGGATATTTCCCCGCAATAATCCATCGATTTCCACCAAAAATTAACTTAGCCCTAGGGCAATCAATTGCCACAAAATTTGACCAAACATGGCTAGAAATCACCGGCCCCAAAGGCCTCGCATTAAGCCAAATAGCAATATCAAAAATTACAAGTGATATCCAACGAGGTATAATTAAAACGTACCTAACCATCTTTCTCTTAACACTAACCCTGGCCACCCTCCTAACCCTTATCTAAACCGCCCGAAGCGCCCCACGACTTAGGCCTCGGGTGAGCTCTAGTACCACAAGTAAGGTTAAAAGCAAAACTCAAGCACAAATCACCAACAACGCCCCCCCAAAAGAATATATTACAGCTACGCCACTCACATCCCCTCGCAATATAGAAAACTCCTTTAAACCATCAATAACCACCCAAGAACCTTCATATCAACCTCCTCAAAATACCCCCGCCGCCACAACTGCCCCCACCAAATAAATCAACACATACCCAGCCACAGAACGACTCCCTCAGGCTTCCGGAAAAGGCTCAGCAGCTAGAGCTGCTGAATAAGCAAAAACCACAAGCATCCCCCCAAGATAAATTAAAAATAGGACCAAAGATAAAAAAGAGCCCCCACACCCAACTAAAATCCCACACCCAACCCCAGCTGCCACCACCAAACCCAAGGCGGCAAAATAAGGGGTGGGATTAGAGGCAACAGCAATTAACCCCACAACTAAAGCTATAAGTAATAAAAACATAGAATAGGTCATAATTCTTGCTCGGGCTCTAACCGAGACCAATGACTTGAAGAACCACCGTTGTAATTCAACTACAAGAACAATAATGGCAAGCCTACGTAAAACCCACCCATTAATCAAAATCGCCAACGACGCACTGGTCGACCTTCCAACGCCCTCTAATATTTCTGTCTGATGAAATTTTGGATCCCTTTTAGGGCTGTGTCTAATTACACAAATCCTAACCGGATTATTTTTAGCCATACACTACACTTCTGATATCTCAACCGCATTTTCATCTGTAGTCCACATTTGCCGAGATGTAAACTACGGCTGATTCATTCGTAATTTACACGCTAACGGAGCCTCATTCTTTTTTATTTGTCTTTACATGCACATCGCCCGAGGCCTTTATTATGGGTCCTACTTATATAAGGAAACCTGAAACATTGGCGTAGTCCTCTTCCTTCTAGTCATAATGACCGCCTTCGTCGGCTATGTACTTCCGTGAGGCCAAATATCATTTTGGGGGGCAACAGTAATTACAAATCTGCTATCAGCAGTGCCTTATATAGGAGACACTCTTGTACAATGAATTTGAGGTGGTTTCTCAGTTGACAACGCAACCCTGACACGATTCTTTGCATTTCACTTTCTATTACCATTTGTAGTCGCCGCCGCAACTATTCTACATCTCCTGTTTCTACACGAAACAGGATCAAACAACCCCGCCGGCCTTAACTCTGATGCAGATAAAATCTCCTTCCATCCATACTTTTCATATAAAGACCTCCTAGGTTTCGTCGTAATGCTATTAGCTCTTACATCTTTAGCATTATTTTCTCCTAACTTATTAGGCGACCCAGAAAACTTCACCCCGGCAAACCCATTAGTCACACCCCCTCATATTAAGCCAGAATGATACTTCCTATTTGCCTACGCCATCCTCCGATCTATTCCAAATAAACTAGGAGGGGTACTTGCACTACTATTTTCCATCCTTGTACTAATAGTGGTGCCAATTTTACACACCTCAAAACAACGAGGACTAACATTTCGCCCAATTACCCAATTTCTATTTTGAACTCTTGTGGCAGATATAGTTATTTTAACATGAATTGGGGGCATACCCGTAGAACACCCGTACATCATCATTGGACAAATCGCATCTGTTCTCTACTTCGCACTATTTCTAATTTTAACCCCACTAGCAGGATGAGTAGAAAATAAAGCATTAAAATGAGCTTGCCCTAGTAGCTTAGTACAAAAGCATCGGTCTTGTAATCCGAAGATCGGGGGTTAAATTCCCCCCTAGCGCCCAGAAAAAAGAGATTTTAACTCCCACCCCTGGCTCCCAAAGCCAGAATTCTAAATTAAACTATCTTCTGATAGTAACCTATATGGTATAGTACATTCTATGTATAATATTACATAATGCATTAATAACATATATGTATTATCACCATTCATTTATTTTAACCCCAAAGCAAGTATTAAAATTTAAGAAATACATAAACCAAATTATTAAAACTCAGAAATAATTTATTTCGACCCGGGACGTATATTATTCCCTTATAATTGGCACACAGATTTTTCCTTGAAATAATCAACTAAGGTTTATATTAATCATATTAATGTAGTAAGAGACCACCAACCGATCTACATTAAGGCATTCTATTCATGATAGAATCAGGGACACAAAATGTGGGGGTCGCACACTGTGAACTATTCCTGGTATTTGGTTCCTATTTCAGGTACACTACTGTAAATCCACAATCGGATAACTACATTGGCATTTGATTAATGGTGTTATGCACACTCCTCGTTACCCACCATGCCGAGCGTTCTTTTATATGCATAGGGGTTCTCTTTTTTGGTTTCCTTTCACTTTGCATTTCAGAGTGTAAACTCAAACAAATATCAAGGGAGTACGTTTCCTTGCCAGAATATAACCTAGGTTAATTAATAAAAGACATAACTTAAGAATTACATATGTTTATCTCAAGTGCATAACATATTATTCTTTCTTCAATAAACCCTTATATATATGCCCCCCCTTTTGGCTTCTGCGCGACAAACCCCCCTACCCCCTACGCTCAGCGAATCCTGTTTTTCCTTGACAAACCCCGAAAGCAAGGAAGGCTCGAGAACGTGCAAGCTAACAAGTTGAAATGAGGGCTAGCTATCCGCGTTATATATATATATATACATACATATCGCACTTATTTGCTGCATAATTTTTCAAAATATTAACCTAAAAACTTCTATTAAAATATTAACGCGGTTTCTCAATGCTAAAAAATCCAACATATTAT